GAATACTATTTTCTTTTGACTCTGCACCATTGATTCCACTATGATTATTGATCAATAATCAATAATGAAATAATTCCTTGATAGAGATAGGAGACATAATTCACATGGATATAGTAAGTCTCACTTGGGCTGCTTTAATGGTAGTCTTTACATTTTCCCTCTCACTCGTAGTATGGGGAAGAAGTGGACTCTAGGGGTACTACTAATTGAATAATCGATTGAGTGATCGAATTGTATCAATCGTTTAATTGATCGTTTTGCGAAACTAAAAAAAAAAAAGATTCCTTGGTTTCGTTTTCTTTTATTTTTCTTTTTTTTTTATATATAGTTAATATATGCCCATACCCATACTATTTTTCCTCCATTAATTCTTTCGATGGATCTCGGGACTTATATATATATGTATTTAGTTTATTATATTTATTATATATTTATATGTAATAAATAAATATAAATATATAATAAATATAATATAATTTTTAATATAAATATAATTATTAATATAAATTAATTAATATAAATCTATATATTAAGTTATAAGTTATAAGAAGCCTAGGAATTAGAAGAGTTGGCCTTAGATTATTTTGGATTGATCGAAACCCATACAAGTAGATGTAGCGAAAAAAAAAAGAAATAGAATTAGACTGCTATTTCGATGTATATGTATTAGATGTACATCTAATACATGTACATATTGTAAATTGATCTATATCTATATAAAACCATATCTGTATACAACTTCATATGATAAAATTTATATGATCCTACTATTTATATGATAATAAATTTATATGATAAAAATATACAATACTATCTAGTGTGGTAGAAAGAACTATATTATATATAGTTCTTTCTACCACACTATCTCAGATACTTATGATTCCAGCCAAATCGTTTCATTTAAAACTTGGAGTTTTAATCCCTTTCTTTTATTTCTTCAATCATTGATAAGAACTAATAATCCAACCAAGTTTCAGTTAAATTAATCATTTTGACTGACTGTTTTTACGTAGATGATAAGTAAAAAAGCAGTAGGAACTAGAATGAACAGTGCAGTAGCAATAAATGCGAGAATATTGACTTCCATAATCTCATTGTTTTTTTTACTTCGCAATAACTCGGGATCTAATCCCATAGAGATAAGAAATTTAACTCCTGTCAATTCAATGGGATGAATTGAATTCTGATGATACTGAATCGGATCAATATTATGAATAACAATATCCGATCTATCAAATCGATTCATCGTCGAGAATTGAATAGTATAACATAAGAAAATCTTTTATTTTATCCATACTAAATCCGAAATGGGATTCTTTATTGGATCAGGAATTCCATTGAATTTTTCATCCCTTTTTCCACTTTTTTCTTTTCCATAACCTACTGTCTTTGTCTTCCTTATACAACTCTCTTTCCTTATACTTATACATACAATTATGAGATATTATATGACCGGTATTCTATGGGTCACACAGATCCAAACAGTAGAAGTGAGATGGAAAAAAGGACGGGTGTTAAGTAGAAAGGATCTAATATTCCAACAAATTTACTAAAAAGGGGCGTTGCTTGGTCTTTTATTTTATTAGTATAGTATCTCTTCTTCTTTCTTGGATTGAGACTAGAACGCATACATCAAAAATTCAGTGTGCAATTTGCATGAGAATAGATAGATTGTTTCCAATTAGTCATTGAGGATACACAAACAAAGTCGAGATAATTATGTTAAGTTCATTATGTATCGTACAATAAACGAATACAATTTGTGTATGTACTCCCGGTAAAAATAGGGGAACTCTATTCCATTTCATTGTTCAAGAACAATTGAGAAAAAGAAAGTCAGACGAGTATGGTATCTATTAAAATACTGAATATAGTAATGCCACCGATTGTACCAACTTACATATGTCTCCCCTTATCAATCGGTATTAGTGAAAGAAATGGAAATTCCCGTACTTGTCTGATGATAAATGCGAAACGAAAAACAAAAGAAATAAGGATCCCCGCTCGGGATTAGATCTTGCTACCTGTCCCCCCTTTCACAGAAAATGGGGAGATGAATTGATAAATTTATCGGATCCTAGTTCGGGACTGACGGGGCTCGAACCCGTAGCTTCCGCCTTGACAGGGCGGTGCTCTGACCGATTGAACTACAATCCCAGCAAGGTGTATGGCATACATATTCTTACTAGTTTGATAAGAACATTCTATTCGTTGTGTTGTAACAGAAACACGAATGATATACTGAATATCCACATGGATATGGAATATAGTGAGAGCGACACGGATTACTAGTAACGAGTGGTTATTTTATTGCCAAAAAAATAGATAATCAATTTATCAATGAGAAAAATAACTATTTTTATTTTAATGATACTTAATCTTAATTAAGTATCATTAATCTAGATCGTTAGAAAAATCAGAACGAATGAGAAAAACATGGATAGAGAAAAAATGGACTCTTTCTCTTCATTTCTACGGATCAGGCATTTCTTTTTCTGGAGTACAAATTGCTTATTTCATATTCATGGAGCAACGAATTATTGGGCCGAGCTGGATTTGAACCAGCGTAGACATATCATCAACGAATTTACAGTCCGTCCCCATTAACCGCTCGGGCATCGACCCAGGAAGAATTAATTCTAGATTTATTGATAATCTACGATCAACTTCCTCTCTACCCCCAGGGGAAGTCGAATCCCCGCTGCCTCCTTGAAAGAGAGATGTCCTGAACCACTAGACGATAGGGGCATATCCACCCGACCATCATCATACTATGATAATCATCATCATAGTATTATCATACTATGAACCGTTTTTTTGGAATTGTCAATAGAATCTAATGGTATGACTAGATTCGAAGAGTCTTTCCTACTTTTTTTATGTTATGATTCCATAGAATTTTTTTATTTGATGGTTCTTGTATGAACCCCTATGCATATACGTATATATGTACATATATGCAGACACATATGCATATGCAGACATATATGCATTAGACTCATAATGGAAAATTCATGAATTGAATAAAACGGGCCCTTTTAACTCAGCGGTAGAGTAACGCCATGGTAAGGCGTAAGTCATCGGTTCAAATCCGATAAAGGGCTTTTTCCACTAAACTCAAGTTTTAGTCTTCGTTTTTCAGCGGAGAACAGAGATATTTTTTTTTTTCTAAAAAAAGAAAAAGGTAATCGCCATTATAATGAGTTCTGATTATTATGAGTTATAGTTAGAAAGTTGAACATTTATTCATTATCATAATAACTAATTGCACTTATTAGGAGTAGTCTACCCTGTAGTGACATAGTAGTCCTCTTCATGTATCATTATTCAAATTTTTGGTCCTGGGATATAAATATTCTAGAATATTCTAGATATCCAATCCCTATTATTAATAACCAAACCAAAGTATTCTTACTTCTCCATTGTTCTTATCAAACCCACCATAAAATTATAAATCAATAAAAAGTAAGTGGACCTGACCCATTGAATGATTACTATATCAGCTATTCTGATATTTAAATTCGATATAGATTAATTCGATATAGATTAAATTGTACAAGCGGATTGATTTTTTTTATTTCCTTAGACCACGCAAGGCAAGAATTTGTCGATATTTCCGATTTAATCTTCTTGTTACTGGATACTTCATAGGAATAAATCGCTATTCTTTTCCGCTACATATAAAAGTTGATTTCGAAAATTGATTTTTCAATATCTTTCCTTGATTTCAAGGAATCAGATATTGTTTTGTTTTTACGCCAATGCAATAGAGAACGAATGCGAGAAAGGGACTTTCATTTCCAGTCTACCATTATTTAATATTTAATTTAGGGGCAGGAAAAAATAGGGAATTTTCTTTTTTTTTTGTTTGACCCGTTACGTTAAAAGATATACTCTGGAATTCAAAGATATACTCTGGAATATGAGTCATAGAACAATTCAGGGTTCAAATGGTTATATATAGTATAAGGACTAATCGAATCGAGCTCATAGATTTACCTAGGTAAATTTGTGGCCCAATAGAAAAAAAAGACGCATTTATATCTTCGAAACCCATTTTAAGGGGCATTGGGCGAGAAATCGTCCATAGATAATCGAACTATCGCATGCCTTGGAAATGATATGAGGTGTTCGGAAATGGTTGAAGTAGTTGAATAGGAGGATCACTATGACTATAGCCCTTGGTAGATTTACCAAAGAAGAAAATGATTTATTTGATATTATGGATGATTGGTTACGGAGGGACCGTTTCGTTTTTGTAGGCTGGTCTGGCCTATTGCTCTTTCCTTGTGCTTATTTCGCTTTAGGAGGTTGGTTTACAGGTACAACTTTTGTAACTTCATGGTATACCCATGGATTGGCCAGTTCCTATTTGGAAGGTTGCAATTTCTTGACCGCTGCAGTTTCCACTCCTGCGAATAGTTTAGCACATTCCTTGTTGCTACTATGGGGCCCTGAAGCACAAGGGGATTTTACTCGTTGGTGTCAATTAGGCGGTCTGTGGACTTTTGTTGCTCTCCATGGTGTTTTCGGACTAATAGGTTTTATGTTACGTCAATTCGAACTTGCTCGATCTGTGCAATTGCGACCTTATAATGCAATCGCATTCTCTGCTCCAATTGCTGTTTTTGTTTCTGTATTCCTGATTTATCCACTGGGTCAATCTGGTTGGTTCTTTGCGCCCAGTTTTGGCGTAGCAGCTATATTTCGATTCATCCTCTTCTTCCAAGGGTTTCATAATTGGACGTTGAACCCATTTCATATGATGGGAGTTGCCGGAGTATTAGGCGCTGCTCTCCTATGCGCTATTCATGGTGCTACCGTAGAAAATACTTTATTCGAAGATGGTGACGGTGCAAATACATTCCGTGCTTTTAACCCAACTCAAGCCGAAGAGACTTATTCAATGGTCACTGCTAACCGTTTTTGGTCCCAAATTTTTGGGGTTGCTTTTTCCAATAAACGTTGGTTACATTTCTTTATGTTATTTGTACCAGTAA